TGAGACCTTATAAAAAAAATTACTATTTTTCGCGAATTTATGGCCTAAAGGGGCGTATTTGTTTCTTTTAAGATTACGAAAAATACGATCTATTTTGTACATTTCAACTTGAATTAGGGATTCCGCGTACAAATAAAAGCGGTCAGTCATTAAGTACATATACACATCTGGTTATATATGTATTAGCATTATGTATTAGAAATAATTAAAGAAGGAGGAGAATTAAAAATGCGAGATCTAAAAACATATCTCTCCGTGGCACCGGTAGTAAGTACTCTATGGTTCGTATCTTTAGCAGGTTTATTGATAGAGATCAATCGTTTTTTTCCGGATGCGTTGATATTCCCTTTTTTTTAATTCTAGTTATTGATATGGTAGGGGGGGAAGGGTATTAGAGATAGAATCAAATATCTGTAACTAATCCCTTCCCTTCTTTTTTTCGAATACATGTTAGAAAAACAAAAAAGGGATTCCCCCTCAGTAAAACTAGTAACTCGGGCCGGGCTCAAATTAAAATAAAATTAATAAAAAATAGAATAAAATGTGATGGTTGGGGCAACAATATCATACAAGATACTTAAATAAAAATGAAATGTTGTTCGGTAATTTAAAATTCAAAATCTAGTAATATAGTTAGAAATCCTTATATTACTTAGTTATTAATATATTGATTTATTGCAACGAAATCTTTCTTTCATAATTAGATTTCGAGTTACCTGTTTTTTTGTTCCTTTCTTCTTCCTCATTTCGGATCGGAAATTTAAAGAATTGAATGAATAAAAAACTAAAGGAGGCTCATGGCCAAGGGTAAAGATGTCCGAGTAACGGTGATTTTGGAATGTACCTGTTGTGTTCGAAATCGTCTTAATAAGGAATCAACGGGCATTTCCAGATATATTACTCAAAAGAATCGACATAATACGCCGATTCGATTGGAATTGAAAAAATTCTGTCCCTGTTGTTATAAACATACGATTCACGGGGAGATAAAGAAATAGATCTAACCAGTCGCTCGTGTGTCAGTACTCCGTTATAAGGAAGATAAAAAATGACATATTAGATATATATAATATCTAACAATATATATTAATTTAAATATAAAGAAACCAAATCCTATTTCTATCAGATCAACCGTGATGGAAAATTAAGAAATAGGATAGGATAAGATAAGGAATAAACAAACCATGGATAAATCCAAGCGAGTACTTCTTAAATCCAAGCGATCTTTTCGTAGGCGTTTGCCTCCGATCCAATCGGGGGATCGAATTGATTATAGAAACATGAGTTTAATTAGTCGATTTATTAGCGAACAAGGAAAAATATTATCTAGACGGGTGAATCGATTGACCTTAAAACAACAACGATTAATTACTATTGCTATAAAACAAGCTCGTATTTTATCTCCGTTACCTTTTCTTAATAATGAGAAACAATTTGAAAGAAGCGAGTCAACCGTTAGAACTCCCGGTCTTAGAACCAGAAAAAAATAGGCTGACTCTTGAATGGAATCAAAAAGATCCCAATCCAAACTCAAATGTGGATTGACGCCTTTTTTTTTTTTCAAACGACAAGACAATCAAATCTTTATTTCCTATTTTTCGAAAAAAAAAAAAAAATGGGGGAAAAAGAATAAGAAATATTTTTTATTGAACGTGTTTCTTCATTTTCATTTTGACGACGGTTTCATATTTTATCATACTAATTTCTACTCTACCTTCTCAGAGTTCATTCTACAGGGAACTCCATTTAAACCATCCCAACGGATTCCTTTCACTCTCTTTATTTTATGATCTCATTGGAAATCATATAAAGACAACTCTTATTTAATATAGCTATTTGTGCAAGTATTTTACGATTAAGAAGCAACTGTTTCTTGTACAAATTGTGTATTAATTTACTATAACTAAAGTATACTTTATTATCTCGAATTACTGCATTTATACGAGTGATCCACAAACGACGAAAATCTCTCTTTTGTCTACTCCTATCCCGATGAGCCGAAACTAAAGCTCTTATTTTCTGTTGAGTAATAGTCCGAGTAAGTCTTGAATGAGCCCCTCGAAAAGTTGATGCAAATAAACGGATTTTTGTTCTACGTCTTCGAGCAATATACCCTCGTTTAATTCTGGTCATTGAATAAATGAAACTTTGATGAATAACTAATTGATTTCCTTTCGTTCAGTTACTCCCTTCCCGTGTCCTAGTCTATTAATAACAAAACGGATTCTTCCAATGTATAAAATAAAAATTCCAATGGCTTTTGCTACTCTAACCTTCCCGACCACGATTTATTTTTAGGCATTTGGCCTAGAAATAAAAATTGTATTGATATTAAGTATCAAAAACACATAGTAAATTAAAAATAAATAAAAATGAATTCTAGTGGGTTCCGTCGTTTTTATGGTTACTTCTTAAACGGGGAGGTCTTCTCTATACACCGGAGCCTTTCCTTCATTTAATAAAGTTATTGTTAACTTGTACAGTTCACACTCTTTGGCTCTACCCAAAATTATCTAGTACTGGGTCTTTCACAACGAGATCCATTTATACAGTAACGGTATTTAATTATGAAGATTTGCTGAGTAGCTGACCCTGTTAGTCCGTTCGTGCACGAATAAGGCTTTAATTTTGTACCTTAAAAAAAATTTCCCCTGCTTAATGAATAACATTTGCTATTAATGGGGAATCCTTTTTCATCTTATCTTAAATTTGAATTTAAGGTGATTGGATTTGCACCAATGGGAACCATAAATTTCATACCCCAATCGAAGGATAGATCTTTTTTTTTAAGCTATTGAATATTCAATGTAGTTCGTCCATTCTATCCTACTCACTGGTACGGATCGGTGATATTGGATAAAGTGTTTTCTCCTAGTCCACGGTCTGAACGAGTCGCACATACACCCTAGTACATGTTCCTCGTCGTTGAGGACATCCTCCAAGAGCGGGGGATTTCGTGACATTTCTGATTGGCTGTCTTGCATTTCTAATAAGTTGTTTAATAGTTGGCATGTTGAATCATATAGATAATGGGCTGGTTTAGATCGATCTTAACCGGATACTCAGGAATTCTTTTTTCTATATTTTAAATTTCTATGTTAAGAAATTTTGAATATAGAATAGTAAATCGTGTAAGAAGATAAACACGAATTTATGTGAAATCCTTGTTCTTTTTCTTTTTTATTCAGTCGCTACAAGATCAACAATTCCATGAGCTTGGGCTTCTGTTGCTGACATAAAAACATCTCTTTCCATATCTTCGGATACAACCCATAAAGGTTTGCCTGTCCTTTGTGCATAAACCCTTGTGATGGTTTCGCGCAGCTTCAGTAGTTCTTCCGCTTCCAGGACAAATTCTCCCGTCTGTGCCTCATAAAAAGAACTAGCAGGTTGATGGATCATTACCCTGATGATATAATATATGATATAACATAAAAAATGTTTCTTCTATCTCTCATGATGAAAGTGAAAGGTGAGTAGATAAAGAATAATCAAAATCAAAAAGATATAATTGAACAACCGTACAGGCATCTTTTGCGCATTGCATACGGCTCTATAATGGAATTCGCCTTTTTTTACCTTACTTACATAGAAAATAAATGATAGGGTCTATGAGACTCAGGTTGGTAAATGATCCAATAACCACCCTTCTTTTTATAGTAGTTCAAAAATCCTATAAAAATACTACGACGGTTCCGTTGCTTTATATATTTATTTCGTTTGTTATTTAGCAATCCCAAAGTTTCTTTTTTTTTTTTTTCAAATAAAAAAACAAGATTTATTTTCTTTTATAACCTAAATATTGTTATCCCCCTGGTATGAAAACAAATAAGTTTGTGACGCTGAAATAGGCCTTCCGATAGATTGACTAAAATGGAAAATGCCTTTTTATCTCATACTACTGTTTCGATACGTAATCTAAGGGTTTAAAAAACATTTTTAATATCGAATTCGAAGTGCCATGCTATTATTACTTAATATTAATATTTCATATAGAGCGAAGGCATAGTTGTCTTTTTTTTTTTCTCAAATCAACTAAAAAATTCATTGGCGCCGAGCGTGAGGGAATGCTAGACGTTTGGTAATTTCCCCCCCGACAAGAATAAAAGACCCCATCGAAGCAGCTAATCCCATGCATACTGTCTGTATATCTGGTCGCACAAATTGCATAGTATCATAAATAGCGACTCCGGGTATTACCCATCCGCCAGGAGAGTTTATAAACAAATACAGATCTTTGGTCTCATCCTCTATGCTGAGATATACCATAAGACCAATAAGTTGATTCGAGATCTCGTTATCAACCCCTTGGCCTAAAAAAAGCAATCTTTCTCGATAAAGTCGGTTGGTTGGGATAAAACGGTATCCCTTAGAAACCGTACATGCACCTTTTGATGCATACGGTTCAACAAAAAGAATTAAAAAAAGGAATCAATGTGTAGATTCTAGCTTTTTTTTCATAACAGGTTTTTGAACTTATAAAATAAAATGGAATGGACTTTTCTTTCATTTTTTAATAAATATGGGTTTTGGCCTGTTTTGTTTATCGAAAAAAGTAGCTAAGCTTATCTGACTAACTTTTCATTGATGTATTGTTTCATCGAGATAAAATCTAAATCGCGATGTAATTTTCTTGTTCCTCACTGGGCTTCTTCAATTTTTTTAGGTTTATGCTCTACTCCGAGTAAAGATCCGCCCGATTTGTATTTGTACATATAGGACAAATGCTCCAATACCATGTCCTTTCACTACGACTTACCTATTTTTTTTTTTTTATTTCATGTCTTCTTGAGATCACTTTTTTTTTTATCTAAAAAAATAGAAATAACTAAAATATGATATAAATATGATATTAAATCGTAATCATAAATAGATTTATTACCAATTGGTTTTTTTTCTAAACGGAGCCTGATACGTCATTTGATTGTTCTAATCAAGTCAACCATAAATTATTCTAATTGATAATATTAATCCGTATACCCTCCCTAAAAAACGGACCTAATTGCACTTCACGCTCCAAATTTTTGATAATTGAATCAATCTTTCTCGGGCGAAAGAGGGGATATCTCGATCGGGGAAGAGAACGGGGAAATACCGTATGCCCAATATATCTGACAAGTCGCACTATACGTCAATCCACACTGCATCTTCCTCTCCAGGACTTCGAAAGGGTACTCTTGGAACACCAATAGGCATTAAATAAAAGAAAAATTAAGTACTATAATCTCACTTTGATGTGAAAGCGTAACAATGGGTTTAGTGGCTTAATACTATTAATTTTATAATTTTAGTATCCTATTTTATCCAGAAATTTACTAAGTTCATAAAATAATAAAACAAAATCAATAACGGAAAATTCTTACAAATGATTTCTTTGAATGATGAACAAATACATATGCATTCACTCATATAAAATGGTATCAACCCTCTTACCATTGCGTATTGTTACTTATCGGGTATAGAATAGATCTGCTTCTTTTTGTTCGTAGGAACAAAATAGTTTCATTATTACTAAAAGTAATTATTACGAAAAGCATCAAACAAATATTAATCCTTTCCCCGAGAGAATCCCCTAAAAAAGGGGGTCCAGAGCATAGCTTTTTCCAATGCAATAAAGTTACATTGTGTCTATTTTTCTTTAATAAAGAGGTTTTCCATGGGTTTGCCTTGGTATCGTGTTCATACCGTCGTATTGAATGATCCAGGTCGTTTGATTGCTGTCCATATAATGCATACGGCTCTGGTTGCTGGTTGGGCCGGTTCGATGGCTCTATACGAATTAGCCGTTTTTGATCCCTCTGATCCTGTTCTTGATCCAATGTGGAGACAGGGTATGTTCGTTATACCCTTCATGACTCGTTTAGGAATAACGAATTCGTGGGGCGGTTGGAGTATCACAGGGGGGACTGTAAGCAATCCGGGTATTTGGAGTTACGAAGGTGTGGCCGGGGCACATATTGTGTTTTCTGGCTTGTGTTTTTTGGCAGCTATCTGGCATTGGGTGTATTGGGATCTAGCAATATTTACTGATGATCGTACAGGAAAACCCTCTTTGGATTTGCCTAAGATCTTTGGAATTCATTTATTTCTCTCAGGGGTGGCTTGCTTTGGTTTTGGTGCATTTCATGTAACAGGATTGTATGGTCCTGGAATATGGGTGTCCGATCCTTATGGGCTAACCGGAAGGGTACAGGCCGTAAATCCAGCGTGGGGTGTGGAGGGTTTTGATCCTTTTGTTCCGGGAGGAATAGCTTCTCATCATATTGCAGCAGGGACTTTAGGCATATTGGCAGGTTTATTTCATCTTAGTGTTCGTCCACCCCAACGCCTATACAAAGGATTACGCATGGGGAATATTGAAACAGTACTTTCCAGTAGTATTGCTGCTGTCTTTTTTGCAGCTTTTGTCGTTGCTGGAACTATGTGGTATGGTTCAGCAACTACCCCGATTGAATTGTTTGGTCCCACACGCTATCAATGGGATCAAGGATACTTCCAACAAGAAATATATAGAAGAATTAGTGCTGGCTTAGCCGAAAATCAAAGTTTATCCGAAGCTTGGTCGAAAATTCCTGAAAAACTGGCTTTTTATGATTACATCGGCAATAATCCGGCAAAGGGAGGATTATTCAGAGCGGGCTCGATGGACAGTGGGGATGGAATAGCTGTTGGGTGGTTAGGACATCCTATCTTTAGAGATAAAGAGGGGCATGAACTTTTTGTACGTCGTATGCCGACGTTTTTTGAAACATTTCCAGTTGTTTTGGTCGATGGGGACGGAATTGTTAGAGCCGATGTTCCTTTTAGAAGGGCAGAATCAAAATATAGTGTCGAACAAGTAGGCGTAACTGTTGAGTTCTATGGCGGCGAACTGAATGGAGTCAGTTATAGCGACCCTGCTACTGTGAAAAAATATGCTAGACGTGCTCAATTGGGTGAAATTTTTGAATTAGACCGTGCTACTTTGAAATCTGATGGTGTTTTTCGTAGCAGTCCAAGGGGTTGGTTTACCTTTGGGCATGCTTCGTTTGCTTTGCTTTTCTTCTTCGGACACATTTGGCATGGTGCTAGAACCTTGTTTCGGGATGTTTTTGCTGGTATTGATCCGGATTTAGATGCTCAAGTGGAATTTGGGGCATTCCAAAAACTTGGAGATCCAACTACAAGAAGACAGGTAGTTTGATACATATTGTTTTGTTACTTTTTTTTTATTTGACTGACTATAAGGTCGGGGTACCGGATAAATCTTGATTTGACATTTGACTCGCTGCCCTTTCTTTGATTTTTGTTCTTTCTTTATCCGGGAGACGATCCAAACTAAACAGATATGGAAGCTATAATTGTAAACCACGATCGAATCTATGGAAGCATTGGTTTATACATTCCTTTTAGTCTCAACTCTAGGAATAATTTTTTTCGCTATCTTTTTTCGCGAACCGCCTAAAGTTCCAACCAAAAAATAAAAAAGGGAAATGATTTTTCATTATCTCAATTGAAAGTAATGATCCTCCCGATAATGGGAGGATCATTACTTTGACTAGTCCCCGTGTTCCTCGAACGGATCTCTTAGTTGTTGAGAGGGTTGCCCAAACGCAGTATATAAGGCGTACCCAGTAAAACTTACAAGTAAACCAGATAAAAAGATGGCAACTAGGGTTGCTGTTTCCATTATTATATAGTTTTAAGACATTATATAGTTTTAAGACCACAATGGATCTATGATAAGATCATTTATTTACAACGGAATGGTATACAAAGTCAACAGATCTTAATGAATATAAAATATTATGGCTACACAAACCGTTGAGGGTAGTTCTAGATCTGGCCGCCCAAAACGAACCCGTGCCGGGGGTTTATTGAAACCATTGAATTCAGAATATGGTAAGGTAGCTCCTGGTTGGGGAACTACTCCTTTGATGGGTCTCGCAATGGCTCTATTTGCAGTATTTTTATCTATTATTTTGGAGATTTATAATTCGTCCATTTTACTCGATGGAATTATGAATTAGATTTACAAGAACCATTACCTAGCTTTTTGACTACAAAGTGAAACATTGCATTTAGTTTTCTGATTTTTATCTTATTCTATTTTGGTAGTTCGACCGTGGAATTTCTTTTTTTCTGTATTTCCGGAATATGAGTGTGTGACTTGGTATAATTGATTCTATGGCTAGTACAGAGAATAGATCTGTCATCTTGATAGAGATGGTTTTACTTCGTCAGGTATTCATTTTCGTATCTGGAGCACGGAATATATGAAATAGATTACTATTAGAACTATGATTCATACTTAATAGTTAGACCTCGTGGCCGGACTTGAAAACTTTTTTAAAGAGTTAGAAGTTATGTTATAAATAGAATTTTATTTTTATTTCAAACTTCTGTTTAGGCTTGTTTTGATCAAAGGACAAAGATTTTTTTAGTCATTAGATCTAGTCATTGAATAAGTGATGATCCAATCGTTCTTACTCAGGGAATTTTGGGACTTAGTTTTAGAAGGTTTTATTAAATCATCGTGGTTCTAGTATGAATCTGTGGTTTTAATCGATTCATAGGGTCTTAACAAGATAATTCCTATAAATAAAATCAATAAAAAACAGCAGTAAAGTCGCATTACACATAAATAACAACAAACAAAATAGGGAAATAGAAGATTCAAGAGGCCTTAACGAGCAATATCGAGATGAACGAGCCGACTTGATTTTTTGGCATTATAACCACAAGGAATAGTTTTTGGGTTTTTTATTCTTTCATATCTTAAGAAAAAATGGAATCGTAGAATTAATAAATTAAAAATTTTCTATTCCACACATCCGTTCGAACTATAGTATTGAGGTGTTTCTGTTTGAGCCGTACGAGATGAAATTTTCATATACGGTTCTCGGGGGGGGTCTTCTTGGTTTACCTATCTCAATAAAATCTATGATTGGTTCGAAGAACGTCTTGAGATTCAGGCAATTGCAGATGATATAACTAGTAAATATGTTCCTCCTCACGTCAACATATTTTATTGTCTAGGAGGAATTACGCTTACTTGTTTTTTAGTACAAGTAGCTACGGGGTTTGCTATGACTTTTTATTATCGTCCGACCGTTACAGAGGCTTTTGCTTCTGTTCAATATATAATGACTGAAGCGAACTTTGGTTGGTTAATCCGATCAGTTCATCGATGGTCGGCAAGTATGATGGTCCTAATGATGATTCTACACGTATTTCGTGTATATCTCACTGGTGGTTTTAAAAAACCCCGTGAATTGACGTGGGTTACAGGTGTGGTTTTGGGTGTATTGACCGCATCTTTTGGTGTAACTGGTTATTCCTTACCTTGGGACCAAATTGGTTATTGGGCAGTCAAAATTGTAACGGGCGTACCTGATGCTATTCCTGTAATAGGATCGCCCCTGGTAGAGTTATTACGCGGAAGTGCTAGTGTGGGACAATCTACTTTGACCCGTTTTTATAGTTTACACACTTTTGTATTACCTCTTCTTACTGCCGTATTTATGTTAATGCACTTCCCAATGATACGTAAACAAGGTATTTCGGGCCCTTTATAAACTTTATAAAGAAGGCTCTATACTATTTTGAATCAATCATTTATCACTTGAGGTAGGAACAATAGGATTTCATTGCTACAAATATGGATTATTGAAAAAAAATAAGACATGTATTTGGATATTTCTCTTCCACTCTACAAAAATATATATTATATATTTTTGACACTTATAGTTGAAGCGAATTCTCCGAAGATAAAATGGATTATGGGAGTGTGTGACTTGAACTATTGATCGGGCCGTGCAGATATATGCCCTTATCTGCCACATTTGAATTTACAACAAAAATATAAATGTGTCTTGGTTCCAACCATCGCGTAAGCCCCATACAGAGGATAGGCTGGTTCGTTTGAAGAGAATCCTTTCTATGATCAGATCCGGTCTTGTCGTATATGATATGAACTGGCTCCGTAAGATCCAAGTGATTGACATAATCCAGATTATGC